GCACGTGTGCGTATGCGTGTACGTGTACGTGTGCGTATGCGTATGCGTGTACGTGTGCGTATGCGTATGCGTATGCGTGTGCGTGTGCGTGTACGTGTACGTGTACGTGTGCGTGTACGTGTACGTGTACGTGTGCGTATGCGTGTACGTGTACGTGTGCGTGTGCGTGTGCGTGTGCGTGTACGTGTACGTGTACGTGTACGTGTGCGTGTACGTGTACGTGTGCGTATGCGTGACTGGGAAAATAGGTTTAAAAAAAATTATGTCCTGTGACCATTAATAAATTAACACCTGTTAAGGGTTTAGCTCGGTAGACATTTTCATGTTGGGTCTGGCTTCAATCAATTTGACTGTATTAAGGTTGGTAACCCAGTTGAATCAGGCACCCCGAAAATTAAAAAATACCAAATGCATGACACCACAGTTATGTGTGAGCATGGGCTGATTAGTCACTAGTCCATCGAGATGTCTTATTTAAGGGGAATGAATGGGCGGTTTTAGGTGAGATGGCCCTGAAGAAAGAACCAGATGCCAGGTATAGTTTCAGTATAGAAACCCCCACGAGTTATGGGCCCGGAGCGAGGAGAGGGGCGTAAAGTGGAAGGGTTGATGGTTTCTCGAAGCTTGGTGATTATAGAAAGATAAGGGTGGTGATATGCATGTCTAGAAGGATAAGGGTGGAATGGATGTGTGATTAAGGGTGAGATGTAACGGAATAGGGCTCTGGCAAGGATATTTTATACTTGCTTATATGCTTGGGGACAAGAGATGTATGCACGATTAAACATAGTATATGTAATATTAATAATATAATGTATTATATAGATATATGTATATGGGGAAATACAATTTATGCACGATATACATAGCGCATATTATTCAGGAAGTAGTTTAATAAGAATATCAGCTTTGGGTGCTGGGGGTGGGACAGAGTGTCTTCTTCCTGATGTCCTAAGGAAAATTATTTTCCATTGGTGGTTTACAAGACCACAGTAATTTTTATACTATTAGGACTTGGGGTTAGGTTATCATTTGAGTATGTGGTTTTCGATTAGGCCAGCGATTGGTATTAATGCTAGAATTAGTGTGAAGTAAAGGATGGATGCTAGTTGGCCGATAATAATGTAGGGGTGTTCTACTGGCTGTCCTCCAATTCAGGTTAATGTAAGGAGGTCAGCGACTAGGACTCAAAATAGGAACTGGCTGATTGGACGGAATATGAGGCTGCGTTGTTTGGCGGTGTGTAGTATGGGGAAGAGTATAAGGATTAGGATGGAAAGGACTAGGGCTATGACTCCTCCCAGTTTATTGGGAATTGATCGTAGGATAGCGTATGCGAATAGGAAGTATCATTCTGGTTTGATATGTGGAGGCGTATTAAGTGGGTTGGCGGGCGTATAGTTGTCTGGGTCTCCTAAGAGGTCGGGTGCGAATAAGACAAGTGAAAGGAGTAGAAGTAATACTAGGATAACACCGAGGAAGTCTTTAATAGTGTAATAAGGGTGGAAGGGAATTTTATCGGAGTCAGAGATTAATCCTGTAGGGTTGTTTGAGCCTGTTTCATGGAGAAAAAGTAGGTGGACTATGGCTAGGGCTGCGATGATAAAAGGTAGGATGAAATGAAAGGCGAAGAATCGGGTTAAGGTTGCTTTGTCTACGGAGAATCCTCCTCAGATTCATTCGACTAAGGTAGTGCCGATATAGGGAATGGCTGATAGTAGGTTAGTGATGACTGTGGCTCCTCAGAATGATATTTGTCCTCAGGGTAGTACATAACCCATGAAGGCTGTGGCTATAGTGATGAGAAGTAGAATTACGCCAATGTTTCATGTTTCTGTAAAAAGATAGGAGCCATAGTAAATACCTCGTCCGACATGAATAAACAGGCAGATGAAGAATAGGGAAGCTCCGTTTGCATGTATATATCGGATTAGTCAACCGTAGTTAACATCTCGGCAGATATGGGTGACTGATGAGAATGCTGTTATGGTGTCTGATGTGTAATGTATGGCTAGGAATAGGCCTGTTATGATTTGGATCATTAGGCATAAGCCCAGGAGTGAGCCGAAGTTTCATCATGAGGAGATGTTTGAGGGAGCTGGGAGATCTACGAAAGAGTGATTAATTATTTTTAGTAAGGGGTGAGTTTTGCGAATGTTGGTCATTAAGTTCTTGTAGTTGAATTACAACGGTGATTTTTCATGTCATTGGTCATGGTTTAGGCCATGTAAGAATAAGTATGACATATACTGTTCTTTTGTTAAGTGTACTGTTTGTTTTGGGGGCTGTAGGGGTTTCTTCTAAGCCCTCCCCTATTTTTGGGGGTGTGGGTTTAATTTTAAGTGGGGGTGTGGGGTGTGGATTGATTGTGTGTTCTGGAGGATCTTTTTTGGGTTTAATGGTTTTTTTAGTTTACTTAGGTGGAATATTGGTAGTGTTTGGTTACACCACGGCAATGGCTACTGAAGAGTATCCTGAGGCATGGGGGTCTAATAAGGTAATTTTAGGTGGAATGTTGGTTGGAGCGTTGTTTGAGTTGTTGTTAATGGTTTGACTGTATGTGGGATCTGATTGTGTAGTATGAGATATTGTGTTAAGCGATTTTGATGATAGTTTAATTGAGTGGGGTGTTGGAGGGGGATTGATGCGTGGGGATTATGCAGGTAGTTCATTTTTGTATGGGTTGGGTAGTTGATTGTTGTTTATTGGTGTGTGGGTATTGTTTGTAAGTATTTTTATTGTTATTGAGGTTGTGCGGGGGGTTAGGCGATTAGAAGCAGGCTGAGGATTATGGTTACTAGGAAAGATATAAAGTATAACTTGATCAGTCCTTTTTGGTTAGAGAGGTTAATAGAGGTGATTTTGTGGAGGGTTGATAAGTTTTTTGGTAAGACATTTTCTAGTCAAATTTGGTCTAGTGTTATTAGGGCTAAGTTAAGACTGGAATTTAGGCTTTCATAGGTTGGTAGTCGGTGTATTGTGGTGGGGAAATAGCCTAGAAGATTAGAGAAATTATGCGAGGGGGAGGGAGGGTTAAGTTTGAGATTAGTGGTGAGAGTGTTTAGTTCTATGGCTAGGATAAAGCCTAGGATTGTTACTGCTATTGCTGCTATTTTTATATAGGTGGGTATTGTAAGAAGTGGGGTTGATGAAGGAGGGATAAAGCTTGTTAAAATGTAACCTGCGAAAATGCTACCAATGGCTAAACGTTTAATTGGGTTAATTAGGTTTGGGTTATTTTCGTTTGATGAGATTATTGGTATGTATCGTGGTTGACCTAGGAAGACGAAGAAGACAATGCGGGTGCTGTAAATGGCTGTTATTGAGGTTGCTAGTAGGGTTATTAGGAGTGCTCAGGCGTTGGTGTGTGATATGTTTGCAGTTTCAATGATTAGGTCTTTTGAGTAGAAACCAGTGAGGAATGGTATGCCAGTAAGGGCTAGGCTACCGATAATGAGGGCTGAGGTGGTGAATGGAAGAGATTTGTATAGGCCCCCTATTTTGCGAATATCTTGTTCGTCGTTCAGTGAATGGATGATGGATCCTGAACATAGGAATAATATAGCTTTAAAGAATGCGTGGGTGCAAATATGTAAGAAAGCTAAGTGGGGTTGGTTAATACCAATTGTAACCATTATTAGGCCTAGTTGGCTGGAGGTTGAGAATGCGATGATTTTTTTAATGTCGTTTTGGGTTAATGCGCAGAGGGCGGTGAATAGTGTGGTAATGGCTCCTAGGCAAAGTGTTAATGTTTGGATGGTGTCATTGGTTTGTAGAATAGGGTGAAAACGGATAAGTAGGAAAACCCCAGCTACTACTATAGTGCTAGAATGGAGGAGGGCGGAGACAGGAGTTGGTCCTTCTATGGCAGAGGGTAGTCAGGGATGGAGGCCAAATTGGGCTGATTTTCCTATTGCTGCGAGTAATAGGCCTAAGAGGGGGATTATGCTGTAGTTGGAGTAGGAGAGAATTTGTTGAAGTTCTCATGAGTTATAATTGAGTAGAAGTCATGCTATGGATAATACAAAGCCGATATCTCCAATACGGTTGTATAGGACGGCTTGGAGAGCTGCTGTATTTGCGTCTGTACGACCATGTCATCAGCCAATAAGTAGGAATGATAAAATACCGACTCCCTCTCAACCGATAAAGAGTTGGAACAGGTTATTAGCTGTAACTAGAATTATTATGGTGATGAGGAAAAGTAGGAGATATTTTAGGAATCGGTTGATGTTAGGGTCCGAGTGTATATATCATAATGAGAATTCTATAATAGACCATGTTACATAAAGGGCGATGGGGATAAACATTAATGAAAAGTAGTCTATTTTGAAGCTTAAGGACAGTTTGACAGATTGGATGGTAATTCAGTGTCAGTTAGAGATGACAGATTCTTGATTGGAAAATAAGAATATAATAGTTGGGATAGTGCTTGTGATAAACGCGTATTGGATCGTAATTTTGACGTAAGTGGAGTAGGTATGTTTGTTATATATTGAAGTGGTAGATAGTAATAAGGGGATTAGTAGTGAGCTTAATGTAATTAAGGTGAAAGTGTTGGAGAGGTTTATTACTTTTATTTGGAGTTGCACCAAATTTTTTGGTTCCTAAGACCAATGGATAGCTCTTATCCTTTAAAAGTTAAGAAAGCCATAGGTTTAGCCATGGTGTAAAGAATTAGCAGTTCTTTTTTCTTTCTTGGTAGATAAGAAGGTTTGCGCTTCTATTTCTAGTTTCACAGGCTAGTATTTTTATTAAACTATATCTACAGTATGTGTTTCCCAGGATGATAACAGGGTTAATCGATAAAAGTACGAGGGGAATAAGGTGAAGGGCTATTAGGGCGTTTTCTCGTGTGGATGTAGGGCTTATGGTAACGATGTGGTGGGTGGTTTTTCCACGTTGGGTTATGATTAATATGTATAGGGAGTATATAGCTGTAATTAGTATATTTAGGCCTAGTAGGATGATTGTAAGGTTGGACCAGGAGAATGATGATACAATAATAATTAGTTCTCCGATGAGATTGATGGATGGAGGGAGTGCTAGGTTAGCTAGGCTAGCAATGATTCATCATGATGCTATAAGGGGGAAGATGGTTTGAAGTCCGCGGGCTAAGATCATAGTTCGGCTATGAACTCGTTCATAATTTGAGTTTGCTAAGCAGAAAAGTACTGAGGATGTGAGTCCGTGGGCGATTATGAGGGTTGTAGCTCCTATGAAGCTTCAAGGGGTTTGGATTATTACGGCTAGGATTACTAATGCTATGTGACTGACTGATGAGTAGGCAATTAGAGATTTTAAGTCTGTCTGACGAAGGCAAATAGAGCTAGTTATGATTATACCTCATAGGGAAAGAAGGATGAAAGGGTAAGATATGGTTGTGGTGATTGGTTCTAGAATAAGGGTAATTCGTATTATTCCGTATCCACCTAGTTTTAGTAGAATGGCTGCAAGGACTATTGATCCTGCAATTGGAGCCTCTACGTGGGCTTTTGGGAGTCATAGGTGGAGGCCGTAAAGTGGTATTTTGACTATAAAAGCTATTATGCATGCTAATCAGATAAGGTTTGAAGATCAAGAGGGGTCTATTGGTTTGGTTCAGTATTGTAAGATTATAAAGTTTAGTGAGCCTATGGTGTTTTGTAGGGAGACTAGAATAATTAGAAGGGGTAATGAGCCGACAAGTGTGTAGAATAGGAAGTAGGTGCCGGCATTAAGGCGTTCAGTTTGGTTACCTCATCGTGTAATGATAATCAAGGTAGGAATGAGTGTGGCTTCAAATATAATGTAAAATATGATTATTTCTGATGAGGCAAATGTTATGATTAGAAATAGTTGTAAGAGGATTAGTATGGAGGTGAATGTTTTTTTTCGATTGGGTGATTCTAAGGTGAGGTGGTGTTGGCTAGCTATTAGTGTGAGTGGAAGAAGTCAGGTTGTTAGGATTAAAAGTGGAGTTGATAGGGCGTCAGAGAAAAATAGGGTTGAGTGAGTATTGAACGATTCTGAGTGGAATGTGAGGAGTGAAAATGATACTAGGCTGATTGTAAAGCTGTATAGGGTTGTGTGGGTTCACATTAGGGACGGTTTAGATAGTCATGTCAGGGGTAAGAGTATGATCGTAGGTATAATAATTTTTAACATTGTAGTAGGTTGAGGTTTTGTACATAGTCTAATCCATAGGTGTTTGATACTGTAACTAATAGGGATAATCCGATGGCAGCTTCGCATGCTGCGAATACTAATAGGATGATAGGAATAATGGACAGGAGGGTGAAATTCATGTTGAGGGCTAGGGAGGTAGTTAGGACGAAGAGTGATAGTATTATACCTTCAAGGCATAATAGTGATGATATCAAGTGTGAACGGTAAAGTAATAGGCCTGTAAGGGAAATGAAAAATGCTATGATTATATTAAGGTGAATTGGTGACATGTTTGGTAATTATGATAAGTTCATAATTTAATGAGTCGAAATCATTTGTTTTAATTAAACTAATTACCAATTCAGTTCATTCTAGGCCTTTTTGTATTCATTCGTATGCTAAGCCCAGTGCTAGAATGCTAATTAATATTAGGGCTATAAATAGTATAAGTTTTAGATTAATTGTTTGAGTTGCTCATGGGAGAGGTAGGAGGAGTGCAATTTCTAGGTCGAATAGAAGGAATGTAATTGCTACTAGGAAAAATTTTATAGAGAAAGGTAGGCGGGCTGATCCTATTGGGTCAAAACCGCATTCATAAGGGGTTGCTTTTTCTGAGTAGGTATTGAGTTGGGGTAATCAAAATGCGACAATCACTAATACTGATGAGATAAGAAGATTAATTGTTAGAGTGAGTACTAAATTTATTACTCTTTTTCAGGTGGAGCTGAAACTAGATGATTGGAAGTCAACTGTACTGGTTATACTAAAAGAGTAAGATCCTCATCAGTAAATAGAGACATAAAGGAATAGTCAAACTACATCTACAAAGTGTCAATATCAAGCTGCAGCTTCAAATCCGAAGTGGTGATTAGATGTAAAGTGGAATTTAAGTTGGCGGAAGAAGCAAACGGTTAAGAATGTTGAACCAATAATTACGTGGAGGCCGTGGAATCCTGTTGCTATGAAGAATGTGGAGCCATAAACTCCGTCTGAAATGGTGAATGATGATTCGTAGTATTCTGATGCTTGTAGGAGTGTAAAATAGAGGCCTAATGAAATAGTGATAAAGAGGGCTTGAATTATATGATTACGGTTTCCTTCTATGAGACTATGGTGTGCTCAAGTAATGGTCACTCCTGAAGCTAAGAGGATAGCGGTGTTTAGTAATGGAATTTCTAGGGGGTTGAGAGGATTGATACCGGTAGGTGGTCAGCAGCCTCCTAGTTCTGGGGTTGGGGCTAGACTGGAATGGTAAAAGGCTCAGAAGAAGCCTGCGAAGAAAAATACTTCTGATACGATGAAAAGAATTATGCCATATCGTAGGCCTTTTTGTACAATAGGTGTATGATGTCCTTGGAAGGTACTTTCTCGGACAATGTCTCGTCATCATTGATATATGGTTAGAGTGTTGGTTAGAAGACCGATGGATAGTAGTAAAAGAGAGTTGAAGTGGAATCATATTACTAATCCTGATGTTATTAGTAGAGCTGATAGGGCTCCTGTTAGAGGTCAGGGACTAGGGTTTACTATGTGATAGGCGTGAGTTTGGTGGGTCATTAAGTATTATCATGTAAGTAGAGGCTGACTAGTAGAGTGAAAACGTAAGCTTGGATTAAGGCTACTGCGAACTCTAGGATGGTAAGTAGGATTAGGATAATGAAGGTGATTATTGCAGTGGGGGTGCTAATTGATATTAATACGAGGGTTGCTCCTCCAATTAAGTGAATTAGTAAATGTCCAGCAGTAATGTTAGCTGTTAGTCGCACTGCTAAGGCTATGGGTTGAATGAACAGGCTGATAGTTTCAATAATAATGAGTATAGGGATAAGAGGGATGGGTGTGCCTTGTGGGAGAAAGTGGGCTAGAGATGCCTTAGTTTTGTGTCGGAAGCCTGTAATTACAGCTCCTGCTCATAATGGGATGGCTATGCCAAGATTTATTGATAATTGGGTAGTTGGGGTGAATGTATGAGGTAACAGTCCAAGGAGATTTGTTGAGCCAATAAATAAAATTAGGGAAACCAGTATCAGTGATCATGTTCGTCCTTTAATATTATGTATTATTATCATTTGTTTAAGAATTACTGTAATTAATCACTGTTGAATTGCAACCCACCGGTTGCTAATTAGGCGGTTAGAGTTGGGAAATAGAATGCTAGGAAAAGCAATAATGAGAACTACAATAGGTAGTCCTGCTAGTGTAGGTGTGATGAATGAGGCAAATAGATTTTCGTTCATTTTGTTTCTCAAGTACTAGGTGATAAAGAGGTTTTAGAGGTTTTGATGGAAGGGTCTTGTGGGTTAGTGAAGCTTGCCAGGTTAATTTGAAAGATGGTGAAAAGGGTAATTAGTGCTGATAAGATTGTAATGAATCATGTAGATGTATCTAGTTGAGGCATGGTCATTAAGGAGGAGATTTGAATCCTCATCTTTAACTTAAAAGGTTAATGCTCGGTTAGCTTCTTAATGATTTATAGAGTAGATGATCAGTTATCAAAGTGTTTAAGGGGCACAATTTCTAGTACGATGGGCATGAAACTATGATTTGAGCCACAAATTTCTGAGCACTGTCCGTAAAAGAGGCCAGGTCGTGTGGAAGAGAGGGTGGCTTGGTTTAGTCGGCCTGGGATTGCATCAGTTTTTAGTCCTAAGGCCGGAATGGCTCATGAGTGCAGTACATCTTCTGATGAAATTAGCATACGTACGGGGACGTCTACTGGAAGTACCAGTCGATTATCAACTTCTAAAAGACGTAGTCCTCCTGGGCTTAGTTCGTTGGTAGGGATCATATATGAGTCAAATGTTAGGTCTGTGTAGTCTGTATATTCGTAGCTTCAGTATCATTGGTGTCCTATGGTTTTAACAGTTATGGCAGGATTACTGATTTCGTCTATTATGTACAGAATTCGTAGGGAAGGGAGGGCGATGAGAATAAGAATGGCTGCTGGTAGGATTGTTCAAATAGTTTCAATTTCTTGGGCGTCCATAGTGCTGGTGTGTGTAAGTTTGGTGGTTAGCATAGCTGTAATTACGTATAGGACTAAGGAGCTAATTAGGAAAACAATTATTAAGGTATGGTCGTGAAAGTGGATGAGTTCTTCTATGATGGGTGATGAGGCGTCTTGGAAACCTAGTTCAAATGGGTAGGCCATAGAGGTATATAAAGGTTAGTTTATGTTTTAACTTTGACAAAGTTATGTATTAGCTATACTAATACCTCTGATTAAGAAAGTCGTAGTGGTTACGTGGTTGGCTTGAAACCAATTATTGGGGGTTCGATTCCTTCCTTTCTTGTTTAGGATTTAATGAATGTAGGTTCTTCAAATGTGTGGTATGGAGGGGGGCATCCGTTAATTCACTCAATATTGGTTGTGGTTAGTTCTACTATTTCTACTTCACGTTTTGAAGCGAATGCTTCTCATACAATGAATACTATTAGGATTACAGCTACTATTGAGATGAAAGAACCGGTTGATGAGATAGTGTTTCACAGGGTGTATGCGTCTGGGTAGTCAGAGTAGCGTCGTGGTATTCCGGATAGGCCCAGGAAGTGTTGTGGGAAGAATGTCAGGTTTACACCTACGAATATAATGGCGAACTGAATTTTAGCTCAAGTTGAGTTAAGGGTATAGCCGGTAAATAGGGGGAATCAGTGGACAAGACCTCCTATAATAGCGAATACAGCTCCTATTGACAGTACGTAGTGGAAGTGGGCGACTACATAATAAGTGTCATGGAGGACAATGTCTAGAGAGGAGTTGGCCAAGACAATCCCTGTTAGTCCTCCCACTGTGAAAAGGAAGATGAAGCCTAATGCTCATAGTATAGCTGGGGCTCATTTAATATTACCACCATGAAGGGTAGCTAGTCAGCTAAATACTTTCACTCCTGTTGGAATTGCAATAATTATTGTAGCGGATGTAAAGTATGCACGAGTATCTACATCTATTCCTACTGTAAATATATGGTNNNNTCATACGATGAAGCCTAGGAAACCAATGGATATTATGGCTCAGACTATTCCTATATATCCAAAGGGCTCTTTTTTTCCTGAGTAGTAAGTGACAATGTGAGAAATTATTCCAAAGCCTGGGAGAATTAGGATATAAACTTCTGGGTGACCGAAGAATCAGAACAAGTGTTGATAAAGGATAGGGTCACCTCCTCCAGCAGGGTCAAAGAATGTAGTATTTAGGTTTCGGTCCGTTAATAGTATAGTGATGCCTGCAGCTAGTACAGGTAAGGAGAGTAGTAGAAGAACGGCAGTAATAAGAACAGATCATACGAACAGAGGTGTTTGGTATTGGGTTATAGCTGGGGGTTTCATGTTAATAATAGTAGTAATGAAGTTAATGGCGCCTAAAATGGAAGATACCCCTGCTAGATGAAGTGAGAAAATTGTTATGTCTACTGATGCTCCTGCGTGGGCTAGGTTGCCGGCTAGTGGTGGATAGACAGTTCACCCTGTTCCTGCACCTGCTTCAACTATAGATGAGGCTAACAACAATAGAAATGAGGGTGGTAAAAGTCAGAAGCTTATATTGTTTATTCGTGGGAAGGCTATGTCAGGGGCTCCAATTATCAGGGGAACTAGTCAGTTCCCAAAGCCACCGATTATAATTGGTATAACCATAAAGAAGATTATGACGAAAGCATGGGCTGTAACAACTACGTTATAGATCTGGTCGTCTCCTATAAGGGCTCCTGGTTGACCGAGTTCAGCTCGGATTAAAATACTTAGGGCAGTCCCCACTATTCCGGCTCATGTCCCGAAAATTAAGTATAGGGTCCCGATGTCTTTGTGGTTGGTTGAGAATAGTCAGCGGTTGATGAACATAGGTAAAATGGCTGAGTTAAGCATTAGACTGTAAATCTAAAGACGGGGCAGAGCCCCTTTTACCAAGCCCTGAGGTGTAATCATGTCGAATTGCAAATTCGAAGAAGCAGCTTCAAATCTGCCGGGGCTTCTCCCGCCTTTTTTTTTTCTTCCGCAAAGGCGGGAGAAGTAGATTGAAGCCAGTTGTTTATGGTATTTAGCTGTTAACTAAAAGTTCGTAGAATAAAAGTCTACCAATCTAGAAGGGTTTAGCTTAAGTGAAAGTGTCTGTTTTGCATTCAGGAGATGTGAGGTTAAGTCTTGCAGCCCTTAAATCAGAGGTTAAGAAATGTAACTTACTTAGAGCTTTGAAGGCTCTTGGTCTAGATGTAACCTAAACCTCTACTCTAGGAGCAGTAGTATAGGTGTTATGGGAAGCAGGAGGTTGGATATTACTAGTAATGGGGCTAGGGTAATTGATGAGGGGTTTGAGTTGTACAGTCAGTTTAGTTTTGTGTTATTTGAAGTGGGAAATATAGTTAGTGCTGTAGAGTAGGCTAAACGTATGTAGAAGTAGAGGTTTAGTAGTGCCATAAAGGCTATGATGAGTGGGACAATTATATTGTTGTTTTTAGTGATTTCTTGAATAATTAGTCATTTTGGAATGAAACCTGAGAATGGGGGCAGACCTCCTGTTGATATAAGGGTAGTTAGGATTATTACTGTGAGGACGGGAGTTTTATTTCAACTTGATGCTAGGAGGGTTAAGGTAGTTGAGTGGTTTAATGTGAATAGAAGGAAGAGTGTTAAGGTAAGGATAATATAGATGAGTAAGTTTATTAAAGTAAGTGATGGGTTGTAGATAATAGCGGCAGTTATTCAGCCTATATGAGCAATCGATGAATAGGCTATGATTTTTCGGATTAGTGTTTGGTTCAGGCCTCCTCAACCACCGATTATGATGGATAGGATGGCAGATCCTAGTAAAATATTGTGATTAATGGATGGTGTAATTTGATATAAGATGGAGATGGGGGCTAGTTTTTGTCAGGTGAGAAGCACTATTCCTGTAAATAGGGTGGTGCTTTGAAGTACTTCTGGAACTCAGAAATGGAAGGGGGCTATGCCTAATTTTATTAGGAGTGCGGTAAGTATTAGCAGGGAGGCGATAGGGTTGGTCAGGTTTATGATGGATCATTGGCCTGAGTTTATGAAGTTAATTAGGGCTGCTATCATTAGGAGTATAGATGCGGAGGCTTGTATTAGGAAATATTTGGTAGCACCTTCAATTGATCGGGGATTATGGGGATTAATAATGAATGGGATGATAGCAAAGAGGTTTATTTCTAAGCCTAGTCATGCTGTTAATCAGTGTGAGCTGAATATAGCAAGTATAGAGCCTGAAGTTAATGTTATTAGGATGAGGGAGAGTGTTAGTGGGTTTATTAGTACGGGAAGGGTTAAACCAACATTTCCGGGGTATGGGCCCGGTAGCTTATTTAGCTGACCTTACTATAGAATGTAGTGTAATGGTAGCACGGAGAATTTTGAGTTCTTAGGTTTAGGTTCAAGTCCTAAGGTTCTAGAAATAAGAGGATTTAAACCTCTTTTATTTACTCTATCAAAGTAACTCTTTAATCAGACATATTTCTATTGTTGAGGTGGGATGCAGGCTAGTGTGATAGGCATAGCGATGTATAGTATACATATGGCTAATGTCAGTGGTAAGAAGTTTTTTCATAGGAGGTGTATAAGTTGATCGTAGCGAAAACGTGGGTAGGATGCACGGACTCATAGGAAGGTGATTGTTAGGATAAGAGTTTTGATGGTGAAGTTAGCTGAGAAGAGTTCTGGGATCATGGGATTATACTGAGGGCAAAGAAATAGCAGGGTCGTAAGTGCATTTATTATAATAATGTTTGCATACTCGGCTAAGAAGAAGAGGGCGAAGGGGCCTGCTGCGTATTCTACATTGTAACCGGAGACTAGTTCTGATTCACCTTCTGTGAGGTCAAATGGGGCTCGGTTAGTTTCAGCTAGTGTTGAGATAAATCATATTATGGCTAGGGGTCACATGGGGAATAGTAGTCAAATATGTTCTTGTGCTGTAATTAGTGAGGATAGGGTGAATGAACCGCTAATGATGACTACTGGTAATAGGATTATAGCTAGGGAAACTTCGTAGGAAATGGTTTGTGCAACTGCTCGTAGTGCTCCGATTAGGGCGTATTTGGAGTTTGAGGCTCACCCTGATCAGAGGATTGAGTAAACTGCAAGGCTTGATATGGCTAATATGAATAGTAGGCCTAAGTTTATATTTATAAGGGGAGTTGGTATAGGGATAGGGGTTCATATAATTAATGCAATTGTAAGTGCTAGGATAGGGGCAATAATAAATAGGGATATGGATGATGTTATTGGATAAAGGGGTTCTTTAGTGAATAGTTTAACTGCGTCGGCAAAGGGTTGTAGAAGTCCGTATGGACCTACGATATTGGGTCCTTTGCGTAGTTGTATATAGCCTAAGACTTTTCGTTCGACCAGGGTTAGGAAAGCTACGGCTAGTAGAATGGGAATAATGAGGGTTAAGATGTTAATAATGTACACTGTTAAGAAGAGGAGTTGAACCTCTGATTATAAAGGCTTAAATTTTATGCAATTACCGGGCTCTGCCATCTTAACGTACCCTTATTTTGGGTAATATTATGCGATTTTATATATTTAGATTTTTTCATAAATTTAAGTTAGGGCGCTCGTGTGGAGTAGGCCCTATTTCTCTTATCCTTTCGTACTGGGAGAAATTAGTTATAGATAGAAACCGACCTGGATTACTCCGGTCTGAACTCAGATCACGTAGGACTTTAATCGTTGAACAAACGAACCTTTAATAGCTGCTGCACCATTGGGATGTCCTGATCCAACATCGAGGTCGTAAACCCTATTGTCGATATGGACTCTAGAATAGGATTGCGCTGTTATCCCTAGGGTAACTTGTTCCGTTGATCAATTTATTGGGTCAATTGGATATAGTAACTTAGATTTGTTGATCATAGTAGATTATCATTCGGAGGTTGTTTTATGCTCCGAGGTCACCCCAACCGAAATCTTCTATCCAGGAAGTCTTATGTTGTATCAGTAGATTTTATTATAGACTTGTAGATAGGTAAATTAAAGCTCCATAGGGTCTTCTCGTCTTATATAGTTATTCCTGCCTCTTCACAGGAAGGTCAATTTCACTGATTGGAGTAAGGAGACAGTTGAATTCTCGTCTTGCCGTTCATACTAGTCCTTAATTAAAGAACAAATGATTATGCTACCTTTGCACGGTCAGAGTACCGCGGCCGTTTAACTAATGTCACCGGGCAGGCAGTGCCTCTAATACTAGTAATGCTAGAGGTGATGTTTTTGGTAAACAGGCGGAATTCGTGTTTGCCGAGTTCCTTCTTACTCTTTTAATCTTTCCGGGTTGCACTCCTGTGTTGGGTTAACGATATTAGGAATAATTAGTCTATAGGTGGGTTAATTTTATTTGGTCGTTAACTATCAGCGGGCATCCGTTCTGATATAAGCTTGTGCACGGAGAATTGTTTCTTGTTACTCATACTAACATTATTTCTTCTATAAATTAATAGAATAATCCAATATTATTTAGGGAGTTAAGTTGTTATTGTAGGGATTAGTGTGCTATTTAGGGTTGAGCTTTAACGCTTTCTTAATTGGTGGCTGCTTTTAGGCCAACTATGTTGAGTTATTATTGTTACTCTCCTTTACAGGTTGTATCCTAGTTCAATAGAGCTGTACCTCTATTGAGTAGCTCCAGAGCTTGCAGTAAAATTATGAGTTTTAAAGGCATGCTTTGGGTTGAACTTAGATTCTTTTTTTGGATAACCAGCTATCACCAGGCTCGGTTGGCTTTTCACCTCTACTTAAGGATCATCTCACTATTTTGCCACATAGATGAGTGCATTCTGACAATTGTCCGTAAGTAGCTCGTCTGGTTTCGGGGGGTTTGGCTTCAGGGCTCTTTGTCAAGGGTTTCTAGTTAGTCCATTATGCAAAAGGTAAGAGGGGGAATCTCTGCTGTTTAGTACTTTAAGTTGTCTTTCATCTTTCCCTTACGGTACTAACTCTATTGCGTCTTTATAATTTTTCTATCTCCTATACTTAGTCTAGTAAATGTTTTGTTTTATTAACAATTGTAGTAGTGATTTGAGGTTGAGAGCTAGGTCTAGTTCAAAGCGGTCATATTAATGAAATCTTCTGGGTGTAGGCCAGGTGCTTTGGTTAAGCTACACTTTGAGTAATCCAAGCACACTTTCCAGTATGCTTACCTTGTTACGACTTGTCTCCTCTTATGACATGTTGAGTTAAAATATAATTTTTTGTCTCTAGCCATTTGAGGAGGGTGACGGGCGGTGTGTGCGTGCTTCATGGCCAGATTCAGTCAGGCTCTCTATTCCTGGCTTACTGCTAAATCCTCCTTTATCCTATAATTTCATATTAGAATTCGTAAATGTTCTTGCGTAGAAAATGTAGCCCATTATGCTCCATCACATAGGTTACACCTTGACCTAACGTTTTTGTGAGTACGTTTGAGCTTACTGTTGTTCCTTTTAAGGGTTTGCTGAAGATGGCGGTATATAGACTGATTTAGCAAGTGATGGTAGGGTTTATCGGGGTTTATCGATTATGTAACAGGCTCCTCTAGTGGGTTGTGAAGCACCGCCAAGTCCTTTGAGTTTTAAGCGGTTGCTTGTAGTTCTCTGGCGGATATTCTTGTTAATAAATATCAAGGTTTAAGGCTAAGCATAGTGGGGTATCTAATCCCAGTTTGTATCTTAGCTATCGTGGGTTCATATCTGGGTAAAGTCACTTTAGTAGTCTATTTTCTTTAGGTCTTTAGCTTTTTACAGCAGAGAGCTAATTTAACTTTATTATGTCATATTTTTTAACCACACTTTACGCCGGTTGTTATTAATTTGGGTTAATCGTATGACCGCGGTGGCTGGCACGAGATTGACCAACCCTCTATCAGTATGGCTTAGTCAAACTTTCGTTTATTGCTTAATTTTTATTACTGCTGTATCCCGTGGGGGTGTGGCTAAGCAAGGCGTTTTGAGCTACTGTTGTGTGCTTGATGCCGGCTCCTTGGGGATCGACCCAGGTGGGTCGAGTAAAAGGGCATTTTCACTGGTTAGCGGATACTTGCATGTATAATCCTACTGATAACTAATAATAAGGCCAGGACCAAACCTTTGATGTTTATGGGATTCTATGAACCCATCTAGGCATTTTCAGTGCCTTGCTTTATATTAAGCTACATTAAC